GCTAGCGTAGCTTAACATAAAGCATAGCACTGAAGATGCTAAGATGAATCCTAAAAAATTCCGCATGCACAAAGGCATGGTCCCGACCTTATTATCAGCTCTAACCCAACTTACACATGCAAGTATCCGCAACCCAGTGAGTATGCCCTCAATCCCCCGCCCGGAAACGAGGAGCGGGCATCAGGCACAAACATTAGCCCAAGACGCCTGGCCAAGCCACACCCCCAAGGGAATTCAGCAGTGATAAACATTAAGCCATAAGTGAAAACTTGACTCAGTTAGTGTTAAAAGGGCCGGTAAAACTCGTGCCAGCCACCGCGGTTAGACGAGAGGCCCCAGTTGATATTATAACGGCGTAAAGGGTGGTTAAGGGTAAACAAAAATAAAGCCAAATGGCCCCTCGGCCGTCATACGCTTCTAGGTGTCCGAAGCCCTAACACGAAAGTAGCTTTAACAGACCACCTGACCCCACGAAAGCTGAGGAACAAACTGGGATTAGATACCCCACTATGCTCAGCCATAAACTTAGACATCCAACTACAATTAGATGTCCGCCAGGGTACTACGAGCATTAGCTTAAAACCCAAAGGACCTGACGGTGTCTCAGATCCCCCTAGAGGAGCCTGTTCTAGAACCGATAACCCCCGTTAAACCTCACCACTTTTAGCCACCCCAGCCTATATACCGCCGTCGTCAGCTTACCCTGTGAAGGATATAAAAGTAAGCAAAATGGGTATAACCCAGAACGTCAGGTCGAGGTGTAGCGCATGAAGTGGGAAGAAATGGGCTACATTTTCTACCACAGAATATTACGAACACGCACCATGAAATAGTGCTTGAAGGAGGATTTAGTAGTAAAAGGGAAATAGAGTGTCCCTTTGAACCCGGCTCTGAGACGCGTACACACCGCCCGTCACTCTCCCCTGTCAAAATGCATTAAAAATACTTAATACAAGAGCACTGACAAGGGGAGGCAAGTCGTAACACGGTAAGTGTACCGGAAGGTGCACTTGGACCATAACCCAGGGTGTGGCTGAGTTAGTTAAGCATCTCACTTACACCGAGAAGACATCCATGCAAATTGGATCACCCTGAGCCAAACAGCTAGCTTAAGCACTCAATAACTAAACAGTATAAATAAAACAAAATAACCCAACACCAAAACTTAAACCATTCTTTTACCTTAGTATGGGAGACAGAAAAGGTCTAGCAAAGCAATAGAAAAAGTACCGCAAGGGAAAGCTGAAAGAGAAATGAAACAACCCATATAAGCACTAGAAAGCAAAGATTTAACCTTGTACCTTTTGCATCATGATTTAGCCAGTACACCCAAGCAAAGAGATCTTTAGTTTGAAACCCCGAAACCAGATGAGCTACCCCGAGACAGCCTATTGTAGGGCCAACCCGTCTCTGTGGCAAAAGAGTGGGAAGAGCTCCGGGTAGAAGTGACAGACCTACCGAACCTGGTGATAGCTGGTTGCCTAAGAAATGGATAGAAGTTCAGCCTCGTATACCTCAGATCAAACAAATAAGAACAAGACACTAAGAGAAACACACGAGAGTTAGTTAAAGGGGGTACAGCCCCTTTAACAAAGGACACAACCTTTTCAGGAGGATAAAGATCACAATACACAAAACATGCCGTTCTAGTGGGCCTAAAAGCAGCCATCTAAACAGAAAGCGTTAAAGCTCAGACAGACAAAAGTTTATTATTCTGATAAAAAATCTTACTCCCCCTAAATACTATTAGGCCCACCCATGCCCCCATGGAAGAGATTATGCTAAAATGAGTAACAAGAAGGCCCGCCCTTCTCCAAGCACAAGTGTAAGCCAAACCGGACCAACCATTGGCAACTAACGAACTCAATCCAAGAGAGCAATGTGAACTACAAAAAAATCAAGAAAAATCCACAACCAAACCATCGTTACCCCCACACTGGAGTGCACCTTAAAGGAAAGACTAAAAGAAAAGGAAGGAACTCGGCAAACACAAGCCTCGCCTGTTTACCAAAAACATCGCCTCCTGCAACACAACCAAGTATAGGAGGTCCAGCCTGCCCAGTGACTACAAGTTCAACGGCCGCGGTATTTTGACCGTGCAAAGGTAGCGCAATCACTTGTCTTTTAAATAGAGACCTGTATGAATGGCTAAACGAGGGCTTAGCTGTCTCCCCTTTCCAGTCAGTGAAATTGATCTACCCGTGCAGAAGCGGGTATAATAATACAAGACGAGAAGACCCTTTGGAGCTTAAGGTACAAAACTCAACCACGTAAAGCAACTTAATGAAAAGCAAAAACTTTGTGAAAAATGAGATTTTACCTTCGGTTGGGGCGACCACGGAGGAAAATAAAGCCTCCAAGTGGACTAGGACAAATCTCCTAAAACCAAGAGAGACATCTCTAAGCCACAGAACATCTGACCAAACATGATCCGGCTAACAGAGCCGATCAACGGACCAAGTTACCCTAGGGATAACAGCGCAATCCTCTCCCAGAGTCCATATCGACGAGAGGGTTTACGACCTCGATGTTGGATCAGGACATCCTAATGGTGCAGCCGCTATTAAGGGTTCGTTTGTTCAACGATTAAAGTCCTACGTGATCTGAGTTCAGACCGGAGCAATCCAGGTCAGTTTCTATCTGTAAAGCTACTTTTCCTAGTACGAAAGGATCGGAAAAGAAGGGCCCATGCTTAAAGTACGCCCTACTCCTAATTTATGAAAACAAATAAATAAAATAAAGGAAGAGCAAAACTTCTTTTAAGCCAACCAAAATAAGGATATACTGGGGTGGCAGAGCATGGTAAATTGCGAAAGGCCTAAGCCCTTTTAATCAGAGGTTCAAATCCCCTCCCCAGTTATGCTAAACATCCTAACAACCCATCTAATCAACCCCCTGGCCTACATCGTACCAGTACTACTAGCAGTAGCCTTCCTAACACTTATTGAACGAAAAGTACTAGGATATATGCAACTACGAAAAGGACCAAACGTAGTAGGACCTTACGGATTACTACAACCTATCGCAGACGGTGTAAAACTATTTATTAAAGAACCTGTACGCCCATCCACATCGTCCCCATTTCTATTTTTAGCTACCCCAATACTTGCACTCACCTTAGCTATGACCTTATGAGCACCAATACCAATACCCCACCCAGTAACTGACCTCAACCTAGGAATTCTATTTATCCTAGCCCTATCGAGCCTTGCCGTATACTCAATTCTAGGGTCAGGATGAGCCTCAAATTCAAAATACGCGTTAATTGGGGCCCTACGAGCCGTAGCCCAAACGATTTCATATGAAGTTAGCCTAGGACTAATTCTCCTATCTGTAATTATCTTCTCTGGAGGATACACCCTACAAACATTCAACATCACCCAGGAAAGCATCTGACTATTAATTCCCGCTTGACCCCTGGCCGCAATATGATACATCTCAACACTAGCCGAAACAAACCGAGCGCCATTTGACCTAACAGAGGGAGAATCAGAACTAGTATCTGGTTTTAACGTAGAATATGCCGGAGGACCATTCGCACTCTTCTTCCTGGCCGAATACGCCAACATCCTCTTAATAAACACCCTCTCAGCTGTCCTATTCCTGGGAGCCTCACACACCCCAACCATCCCCGAACTTACAACGATCAATCTTATAACCAAAGCTGCACTACTATCTATTGTATTCTTATGAGTACGAGCCTCATACCCACGATTCCGATATGACCAACTAATACACCTTGTATGAAAAAACTTCCTCCCCCTCACACTCGCCTTCGTGCTATGGCACACCGCCCTGCCAATTGCACTAGCAGGACTCCCCCCACAACTATAATAAAGGAACTGTGCCTGAGCACCCAAGGACCACTTTGATAGAGTGACTTACAGGGGTTAAAATCCCCTCAGTTCCTAGAAAGAAGGGAATCGAACCCATACTCAAGAGATCAAAACTCTCGGTGCTTCCTCTACACCACTTTCTAAGGCAGGGTCAGCTAATAAAGCTTTCGGGCCCATACCCCGAACATGACGGTTAAAGTCCCTCCTCCGCCAATGAACCCATACGTACTTGCAATTCTATTATCTAGCTTAGGATTAGGAACCACCCTTACCTTCGCCAGCTCCCACTGACTACTAGCTTGAATGGGCTTAGAGATTAATACACTGGCAATCACCCCCCTAATAGCACAACATCACCACCCCCGTGCAGTAGAAGCAACCACAAAATATTTCCTAACCCAAGCCACTGCAGCAGCAATAATCCTATTCGCGAGCACAACAAATGCATGAATAACAGGAGAATGGAGCATTAACGACCTATCAAGCCCCATCGCCAGCACAATGTTCATAACTGCCCTAGCACTTAAAATTGGACTTGCACCAATACATTTTTGAATACCAGAAGTGCTACAAGGATTAGACCTATTAACAGGACTAATTCTATCCACCTGACAAAAGCTTGCCCCGCTTGCACTAATTATCCAAACAGCACAAACCATTGACCCATCACTACTAACACTTCTAGGAATTACTTCCACATTGGTGGGAGGATGAGGAGGGTTAAACCAAACCCAAATTCGAAAAATTCTGGCCTACTCCTCGATCGCACACATAGGATGGATAATTATCGTCATCCAATACGCCCCACAACTCACATTAATTGCACTAGGAACATACATTATTATAACCTCCGCAGCATTCCTAACCATAAAAATATCATTAACAACGAAAATTAGCACGCTAGCAACAACCTGATCAAAAAACCCCATCCTGACATCAACAACCGCCCTAGTTCTACTATCATTAGGTGGCCTACCACCACTCACAGGATTCATACCAAAATGATTAATTCTACAAGAACTAGCAAAGCAAGAACTCCCTATCGTAGCTACAACTATAGCCCTGACCGCCCTAATCAGCCTATACTTCTACCTACGACTATGCTACGCAATAACACTAACCATCTCCCCCAACACGACCAACTCAACCACCCCTTGACGAACCAACACAAACCAAACCTCCCTCCCCCTAGCCTTATTTACCATGGCCGCCCTTGGGTTATTACCAATAACCCCAACCATTATGGCACTAACCACCTAGGGACTTAGGATAACATCTAGACCAAAAGCCTTCAAAGCTTTAAGTAGAAGTGAAAATCTTCTAGTCCCTGACTAAGACCTACAAGAAACTAACTTGCATCTCCTGATTGCAAATCAGGTACTTTAATTAAGCTAAGGCCTCACTAGATGGGAAGGCCTCGATCCTACAAACTCTTAGTTAACAGCTAAGCGCTCAAACCAGCGAGCATCCATCTACTTTTCCCGCCGCCTAACCCAGTAAGGCGGGAAAAGCCCCGGCAGAGTATTAGTCTACGTCTTCAGATTTGCAATCTGATGTGCTCTTCACCACAGGGCTGATAGGAAGAGGACTTAAACCTCTATCTTTGGGGCTACAACCCACTGCCTAAACCCTCGGCCACCCTACCTGTGGCAATCACGCGCTGATTCTTCTCTACTAACCACAAAGACATTGGTACCCTTTATCTTGTATTTGGTGCCTGAGCCGGAATAGTAGGAACCGCCTTAAGCCTCCTTATTCGAGCTGAACTAAGCCAACCCGGATCACTTCTAGGCGATGACCAAATTTATAACGTTATCGTTACTGCCCATGCCTTCGTAATAATTTTCTTTATAGTAATGCCTATCCTCATCGGGGGATTCGGAAATTGACTTGTACCACTAATAATCGGAGCCCCTGACATAGCATTTCCACGAATAAATAACATAAGCTTCTGATTACTACCCCCATCATTTCTGCTGTTATTAGCCTCCTCTGGTGTCGAAGCTGGGGCCGGAACAGGATGAACAGTATATCCACCTCTTGCAGGAAACCTGGCCCACGCAGGAGCATCAGTAGACCTAACAATTTTCTCACTCCACTTAGCAGGTGTGTCATCAATTCTGGGTGCAATTAATTTTATTACCACAACCATTAATATGAAACCCCCAGCCATCTCCCAATATCAAACACCACTATTCGTCTGATCCGTGCTTGTAACCGCCGTACTACTCCTATTATCACTACCTGTCCTAGCTGCCGGAATTACAATACTGCTAACAGATCGAAATCTCAATACCACATTCTTTGACCCAGCAGGAGGAGGAGACCCAATTCTTTACCAACACCTATTTTGATTCTTCGGGCACCCAGAAGTTTATATTCTTATCCTTCCAGGGTTCGGAATTATCTCCCACGTAGTAGCTTACTACTCAGGTAAAAAAGAACCATTCGGTTATATAGGAATGGTTTGAGCTATGATGGCCATTGGCCTTCTAGGATTCATCGTATGAGCCCACCACATATTCACTGTTGGAATAGACGTAGATACTCGTGCATACTTCACATCTGCAACAATAATTATCGCAATTCCAACAGGTGTAAAAGTATTTAGCTGATTAGCCACACTTCACGGAGGGTCTATTAAATGAGAAACACCCATGCTATGAGCCCTAGGATTTATTTTCCTGTTCACAGTGGGCGGTTTAACAGGAATTGTCCTATCAAACTCATCATTAGATATTGTCCTTCATGATACCTACTATGTAGTTGCACATTTCCACTATGTATTATCGATAGGTGCCGTATTCGCCATTATAGCAGCTTTTGTGCACTGATTCCCCCTATTAACAGGGTATACCCTTCATAGTGCCTGAACAAAAATCCACTTTGGGGTTATATTTATTGGAGTCAACCTAACATTCTTCCCACAACATTTCCTAGGCCTAGCAGGCATACCACGACGATACTCTGACTACCCAGACGCCTATGCCCTGTGAAACACAGTATCATCTATTGGATCTTTAATTTCTTTAGTAGCAGTAATTATATTCCTATTTATCCTATGAGAAGCCTTCGCCGCCAAACGGGAAGTGCTATCTGTAGAATTAACAATAACTAATGTAGAATGACTTCACGGCTGCCCTCCCCCTTACCACACATACGAAGAACCGGCATTCGTACAAATTCAATCAAATTAACGAGAAAGGGAGGAATTGAACCCCCATATACTGGTTTCAAGCCAGCCACATAACCACTCTGTCACTTCCTTCTAAAGACATTAGTAAAATGTAAATTACACCACCTTGTCAAGGTGAAATTGTAGGTTAGATCCCTGCATGTCTTAGGCTTAATGGCACATCCAACACAACTAGGATTCCAAGACGCGGCATCACCCGTTATAGAAGAGCTTCTTCACTTCCACGACCATGCACTAATAATCGTGTTCCTAATTAGTACTTTAGTATTATATATTATTGTTGCAATGGTGTCAACTAAACTTACTAACAAATATATTCTAGACTCCCAAGAAATTGAAATTGTATGAACCATTCTTCCAGCTGTCATTTTAGTACTAATTGCCCTACCCTCCCTACGTATCTTGTACCTTATAGACGAAATTAATGACCCCCACCTAACAATTAAAGCAATAGGACACCAATGATACTGAAGCTATGAATATACAGATTACGAAAACCTAGGATTTGACTCTTATATAGTACCAACTCAAGACCTAACCCCGGGACAATTCCGACTTCTGGAAACAGACCATCGGATAGTTGTCCCAATAGAATCCCCAGTTCGTGTCTTAGTATCTGCCGAAGATGTATTACACTCCTGAGCTGTCCCATCCCTGGGTGTAAAAATAGATGCAGTCCCAGGACGGCTAAATCAAACCGCCTTTATTGCCTCACGCCCAGGACTATTTTATGGACAATGCTCTGAAATCTGCGGAGCCAATCACAGCTTTATACCAATTGTAGTTGAAGCAGTACCACTAGAACACTTCGAAAACTGATCCTCATTAATACTAGAAGACGCCTCGCTAGGAAGCTAAATATTGGACAAAGCGTTGGCCTTTTAAGCCAAAGACTGGTGATTCCCGACCACCCTTAGTGAAATGCCACAATTAAACCCCGGCCCTTGATTTGCAATTTTAATGTTTTCTTGATTAATTTTCTTAACTATTATTCCAACTAAGATCCTAAATCATGCTTCCCCAAATGAACCAGCCCCAGTAAGTGCTGAAAAACACAAAACTGAATCCTGAGATTGACCATGATAGTAAGTTTCTTTGACCAATTTGCAAGCCCATCATACCTAGGAATTCCACTAATTGCCATTGCAATTGCACTGCCATGAGTACTCTACCCAACCCCATCATCCCGATGAATTAATAACCGACTTATCACAATTCAAGGATGATTTATTAACCGATTCACAAATCAATTAATACTACCACTAAACGTAGGGGGACATAAATGAGCACTACTATTAGCCTCATTAATAATTTTCTTAATTACAATTAACATGCTTGGCTTACTACCATATACATTTACACCCACAACACAACTATCACTTAACATAGGATTCGCCGTGCCACTATGACTCGCCACAGTGATTATTGGAATGCGAAACCAACCCACAGTTGCCCTGGGACACCTGCTACCAGAAGGAACACCCATCCCACTTATCCCTGTATTAATCATTATCGAAACAATTAGCTTATTTATTCGACCACTAGCCCTTGGAGTACGGCTCACGGCCAACCTGACCGCAGGCCACCTACTAATTCAACTTATCGCCACGGCTGTATTTGTCCTCCTACCAATAATACCAACAGTAGCAATTCTAACTGCCACAGTACTCTTCCTACTTACACTACTAGAAGTCGCAGTCGCGATAATTCAAGCCTATGTATTTGTACTTCTTCTAAGCCTATACCTACAAGAAAACGTCTAATGGCCCACCAAGCACACGCCTATCATATAGTTGATCCAAGCCCATGACCACTAACCGGAGCTATCGCTGCCCTACTAATAACATCCGGCTTAGCAATCTGATTTCACTTCCACTCCACAACACTAATAACTCTCGGGATAATTCTCCTACTTCTCACAATATACCAATGATGACGTGATATCATCCGAGAAGGAACCTTTCAAGGACACCACACGCCCCCAGTACAAAAAGGACTACGATACGGAATAATTCTATTCATTACCTCCGAAGTATTCTTCTTTCTAGGATTCTTCTGAGCTTTTTATCACTCAAGCCTGGCACCAACCCCAGAGCTAGGAGGGTGCTGACCTCCCACAGGAATCATCCCACTAGACCCATTCGAAGTACCCCTTCTTAACACAGCCGTACTTCTGGCATCGGGGGTTACAGTAACATGAGCCCACCATAGTATTATGGAAGGAGAACGAAAACAAGCCATCCAATCCCTAGCACTAACCATCCTATTAGGATTTTACTTCACCGCGCTCCAAGCCATAGAATACTATGAAGCACCTTTCACAATCGCAGACGGAGTTTATGGTTCAACATTCTTCGTAGCCACAGGATTCCATGGCCTACATGTTATTATTGGATCAACTTTCCTAGCAGTATGCCTTCTACGCCAAATCCAATACCACTTTACATCCGAACACCACTTCGGCTTCGAAGCCGCAGCTTGATACTGACATTTTGTTGACGTAGTATGACTATTCCTCTACGTATCTATCTATTGATGAGGCTCATAATCTTTCTAGTATTAAAGTTAGTACAAGTGACTTCCAATCACACAGTCTTGGTTAAACCCCAAGGAAAGATAATGAATCTAATTATAACCATTCTAACTATTACAACGGCCCTGTCCTTAATTCTAGGGATCGTATCTTTTTGATTACCACAGATGAACCCAGACGCAGAAAAACTATCACCATACGAATGCGGATTTGACCCGCTAGGATCTGCCCGACTGCCATTTTCCCTACGCTTTTTCCTGGTAGCAATCCTATTCCTCCTATTTGACCTAGAAATCGCCCTCCTCCTCCCACTACCGTGAGGAGACCAACTCCAAAATCCCACCGGAACATTTTTCTGAGCCACAACAGTCCTAATTCTACTAACCCTAGGACTAATTTATGAATGAACTCAAGGCGGCTTAGAATGAGCAGAATAGAGAGCTAGTCCAAAATAAGACCTCTGATTTCGGCTCAGAAAATCGTGGTTTAATTCCACGACTCTCTTATGACGCCCGTACATTTTAGCTTTAGCTCAGCATTCATTTTAGGCCTAATAGGATTAGCATTTCACCGAACCCACTTACTCTCCGCACTCCTCTGCCTAGAAGGAATAATATTATCCCTGTTCATTGCACTAGCCCTCTGGGCATTACAATTCGAGTCAACAGGATTTTCAACAGCCCCTATGCTGCTCCTAGCCTTCTCTGCTTGTGAAGCAAGTACCGGCTTAGCACTACTAGTAGCTACCGCCCGCACCCACGGCACTGATCGGCTACAAAACCTCAATTTATTACAATGCTAAAAGTACTAATCCCCACAATTATGCTGTTCCCAACAATCTGATTAACCTCCCCTAAATGACTATGAGCAACTACAACCGCACATAGCCTTTTAATTGCCTTCATTAGCCTAACATGATTAAAATGAACATCTGAAACCGGATGAACCTCCCCTAACATATACCTAGCCACAGATCCACTATCAACCCCCCTTCTGGTGCTAACATGCTGATTACTCCCACTTATGATCCTAGCCAGCCAAAACCATATTAACCCCGAACCAATTAGCCGACAACGCTCGTACATTACACTTCTAGCCTCACTACAAACCTTCCTAATCATAGCATTCGGAGCAACAGAAATTATCATATTCTACATTATATTTGAAGCCACGCTAATTCCAACTCTTATTATCATCACCCGATGAGGAAACCAAACCGAACGACTTAATGCAGGAACCTATTTCCTATTCTATACCCTAGCTGGATCCCTCCCACTTTTAGTCGCCCTACTCCTTCTTCAACAATCTACAGGGACACTATCAATACTGGTACTTCAATATTCACAACCACTACAGCTTAACTCCTGAGGCCATATAATCTGATGAGCCGGCTGCTTAATCGCATTTCTAGTCAAAATACCACTATATGGAGTTCACCTCTGACTACCAAAAGCACACGTAGAAGCCCCCGTAGCAGGCTCAATAGTACTAGCAGCAGTTCTACTAAAACTTGGTGGGTACGGAATAATACGGATAATAGTAATGCTAGACCCACTATCAAAAGAATTAGCCTACCCATTTATTATTCTAGCCCTTTGAGGAATCATTATAACTGGGTCAATTTGCCTCCGACAAACAGACTTAAAATCACTAATTGCTTACTCCTCCGTAAGCCATATAGGACTGGTCGCAGGGGGAATTCTAATTCAAACTCCATGAGGGTTTTCAGGAGCAATTATTCTAATAATTGCCCACGGATTAGTATCATCAGCCCTATTCTGCTTAGCCAACACAGCATATGAACGAACCCACAGCCGAACAATAATTCTTGCCCGAGGATTACAAGTAATCTTCCCACTAACCGCAGTATGATGATTCATCGCCAACCTGGCTAATCTAGCACTTCCACCACTACCTAATTTAATAGGAGAACTAATAATTATTACAACACTATTTAACTGATCCCCATGAACAATTTTACTTACCGGCCTAGGGACGCTAATTACGGCTGGTTACTCCCTATATATATTCCTAATATCACAACGAGGCCCAACACCAAACCACATTACAGGACTCCAACCATTCCACACCCGAGAGCACCTACTAATAACACTACACCTAATTCCCGTCATCCTACTAGTAACAAAACCAGAACTCATATGAGGATGATGCTACTGTAAGTATAGTTTAACCAAAATATTAGATTGTGATTCTAAAGACAGGAGTTAAAATCCCCTTACTCACCAAGGAAGTACAGAAAATATGTAAGTACTGCTAATCCTTACACTCCACGGTTAAAGTCCGTGGCTTCCTTGCGCTTTCAAAGGATAACAGCTCATCCGTTGGTCTTAGGAACCAAAAACCCTTGGTGCAAATCCAAGTGAAAGCTAAAATGACACTAATTATACACTCATCACTTATTCTAATCTTTTTTGTCCTAATATATCCACTACTCACAACACTCAACCCTAATCAACAAGAATCCAAAATAGCAGAAATAACTAAGATTGCTGTTAGCTCCGCATTCTTTATTAGCCTTCTGCCCCTTATAATCTTCCTAGACTCAAACACAGAAGGCATTATCACAAACTGACAATGAATAAATACCCAAACATTTGACGTAAACATCAGCTTTAAATTCGACCACTACTCCCTAATTTTCGTCCCAATCGCCCTATACGTTACTTGATCAATCCTAGAATTTGCACTATGGTACATACACTCCGACCCGAACATCGACCGATTCTTTAAATATCTACTAACATTTCTAGTAGCCATAATTATTCTAGTCACAGCCAACAACATATTTCAATTATTTATTGGCTGAGAAGGAGTGGGAATCATATCATTCCTCCTTATTGGGTGATGACACGGACGAGCAGATGCCAACACAGCAGCCCTTCAAGCTGTAATTTATAACCGAGTAGGAGACATTGGACTAATTATAACCATAGCTTGACTAGCAATAAACCTTAATTCCTGAGAAATGCAACAAATTTTCGCCCTATCAAAAAACTTTGACATAACAATTCCCCTGATAGGACTCGCCCTGGCAGCAACAGGAAAATCAGCCCAATTTGGCCTCCACCCTTGACTTCCCTCCGCCATGGAGGGCCCCACACCAGTATCCGCCCTACTCCATTCAAGTACTATAGTTGTTGCAGGAATTTTCCTACTAATTCGCCTTCACCCTATTATAGAAAATAATCAACTAGCCTTAACAACCTGCCTCTGCCTAGGAGCACTAACCTCCCTATTCACAGCCACTTGCGCCCTCACCCAAAATGATATCAAAAAGATCGTAGCTTTCTCAACATCAAGCCAACTAGGACTAATAATAGTGACGATTGGACTCAACCAACCACAACTAGCATTCCTCCACATCTGCACACACGCTTTCTTCAAAGCCATACTATTCCTATGCTCCGGATCAATTATTCACAGCCTAAACGACGAACAAGACATCCGAAAAATGGGAGGCCTATTTAACATAATACCTGCTACCTCAACCTACTTTACAATTGGCAGCCTAGCCCTAACGGGAACCCCATTCCTAGCAGGTTTCTTCTCTAAAGACGCAATCATCGAATCCCTAAACACCTCTTACCTAAACGCCTGAGCCCTAACCCTAACACTGATCGCCACATCTTTTACTGCAGTATACAGCTTCCGATTAGTATATTTCGTAATTATGGGAACCCCACGATTCCTGCCACTATCCCCAATCAACGAAAACAATCCACTAGTAATTAACTCCATCAAACGACTTGCCTGAGGAAGCATTATTGCGGGCCTTATCATTACACAAAACTTCCTACCAATGAAAACACCAATTATAACAATACCAACCACCATAAAAATAGCAGCTCTAACAGTAACAATTCTAGGACTAATAGTAGCCATAGAATTAGCAAATATAACAAGCAAACAAGTGAAAGTAACCCCAATTATCCCAATTCACCACTTCTCAAATATACTAGGATTTTTCCCAGCAATTATCCACCGACTACTCCCAAAGCTCAAACTTACTCTAGGACAATCAGCTGCCACCCAACTCGACAAAACATGACTCGAAACCCTTGGACCAAAAGGCCTAGCAACAACACAGACAACCATAGCAAAAATTACGAATGACATCACACGAGGAATAATCAAAACGTACCTAACCATTTTCCTCCTAACCATAATTCTAGCCACCATCCCGATCCTCCTTTAAACCGCACGAAGAGCCCCACGACTCAGACCACGAGTAAGCTCCAACACAACTAACAATGTTAAAAGCAACACCCAAGCACAAATAACCAACATACCCCCACCAGACGAATACATTACAGCCACACCACTAATGTCCCCCCGTAAAATAGAAAACTCCTTCAACCCGTCTACAACTACCCAAGAACCCTCATATCAACCCCCTCAAAAAAGCCCTGCCACTAAACCAACCCCCAACAGATATACCAAAACATAACCTAATACAGAACGACTACCCCAAGCCTCCGGAAAAGGCTCAGCAGCCAAAGCTGCCGAATAAGCAAAAACCACAAGCATCCCCCCTAAATAAATTAAGAAAAGAACTAATGATAAGAAAGAACCCCCATGACCAACCAAAACTCCACACCCCACCCCAGCCGCAACTACTAAGCCAAAAGCAGCAAAATAAGGCGTAGGATTAGAAGCAACAGCCACTAAACCCACAACCAAAGCTATTAATAATATAAACATAAAATAGGTCATAATTCTTGCTCAGACTTTAACCGAGACCAATGACTTGAAGAACCACCGTTGTTATTCAACTACAAGAACCATTAATGGCAAGCCTACGAAAAACACACCCTCTAATTAAAATCGCTAATGACGCACTAGTCGACCTACCAGCACCATCCAACATTTCAGTATGATGAAACTTTGGATCCCTACTAGGACTATGCTTAATTACCCAAATTCTAACTGGCCTATTCCTAGCAATACATTACACCTCAGATATTTCAACCGCATTCTCATCAGTAACCCACATCTGTCGAGACGTAAACTACGGATGACTAATCCGTAATATACACGCTAACGGAGCATCATTCTTCTTCATCTGTATTTATATACATATCGCCCGAGGCCTATATTATGGGTCATACCTATACAAAGAAACCTGAAATATTGGAGTAGTCCTCCTACTGTTAGTCATAATAACGGCCTTTGTTGGCTACGTTCTCCCATGAGGACAAATGTCCTTCTGAGGCGCTACAGTAATTACAAACCTCCTATCTGCCATCCCATACATAGGGGACATATTAGTCCAATGAATTTGAGGCGGGTTCTCAGTAGACAACGCAACACTAACACGATTCTTCGCATTCCACTTCCTGCTACCATTCCTTATCGCCGCAGCAACCCTTCTACACTTATTATTCCTTCATGAAACAGGATCAAACAACCCAATTGGCCTAAACTCAGACGCAGATAAAATTCCATTCCACCCATACTTCACATATAAAGACCTCCTTGGATTCGTAATTATACTTCTAGGTCTTACAATACTAGCGCTATTCTCCCCCAACCTGCTAGGAGACCCAGAAAACTTCACCCCCGCTAATCCCTTAGTTACCCCACCACACATTAAACCAGAATGATACTTCCTATTCGCCTATGCCATTTTACGATCTATTCCAAATAAACTAGGAGGTGTCCTTGCACTACTATTCTCTATCCTGATCCTAATAGTAGTACCCCTACTACATACCTCAAAACAACGAGGACTAACATTCCGCCCAATTACCCAATTCCTATTCTGAACCCTAGTAGCAGACATAGCTATTCTAACATGAATTGGAGGCATACCAGTAGAACACCCATTCATCATCATCGGACAAATCGCATCCATCCTATACTTCGCACTATTCCTCATCCTCATACCACTAGCAGGATGATTAGAAAATAAAGCACTAAAATGAGCTTGCCCTAGTAGCTTAATTCATAAAGCATCGGTCTTGTAATCCGAAGATCGGAGGTTAAAATCCCCCCTAGCGCCCAGAAAAGAGAGATTTTAACTCCCACCCCTGGCTCCCAAAGCCAGAATTCTAAACTAAACTATTTTCTGAAATATTACCCCTTTATGGTTTAGTACATAATATGCATAATATTACATATATGTGCTAAATACATATATGTATTATCACCAATTCACTATTTTAACCATAAAGCAAGTACTAACTACTAAGGTATGCATAAAGCATTACGATCAAGCACTAGAAAAAATTGTTATTAGACTTGGAATAAATTATTAACTCCACAAAAAGTCGACCTCAAAATTTTCCTTGCATAAATCAGCTAAATATTTATAAAAACATATTAATGTAGTAAGAGACCACCAACTGATTTATATCTTAAGGCATATAATGCATGATAGAATCAGGGACAATAATTGTGGGGGTTGCACAGAATGATCTATTCCTGGCATTTGGCTCCTATTTCAGGTACATAAAGTTATAATATCCCCTATAAAATAATTATACTGGCATCTGATTAATGGTGTAATACATATGTATCACCAACCCCACATGCCGAGCGTTCACTTTACATGCATAACGTTCTCCTTTTTGGTTTCCTTTCACTTTACATCTCAGAGTGCAAATTCAAATATATAATTAAGGTAGTACATTTCCTTGTACGTAATACATATAGTTAAATTATTCAAAGACATAACTTAAGAGTTACATATTATTAATTCAAGTGCATAACATATACATCTCTTGTTCAACTATCCTTACTATAGTGCCCCGGTCTTGGTTTCCGCGCGTCAAACCCCCCTACCCCCCTACGCTCAGCAAATCCTGTTATCCTTGTCAAACCCCTAAACCAAGGAGGACTCAAGAACGCATGAGCCAATAAGTTGAAATATGAATTGGCATCACCATTATATATATATATATATATATATATATGCACAACTCAAATTTTTTGAACCAGAACCAACCTAAAAATGCCTACTAAAAATCACCAAAACTCAACACTAAATATTCTAATATATTC